CGAAGAAACTGTGGTAGAGGATCATCAGATTCGTTCAAGAAAATCCAAACGTGTAGTGATTTTTACTGATAACCAACAAAATACTGATGCTTATACTAATACCAAAGAAACTAATAATACTGATCAAACAGGCGAAGTTGCTTTGATACGTTATTCCCAACAATCGGATTTTCGTCGAGACATAATCAAAGGCTCCATGCGCGCTCAAAGACGTAAAACAGTTACTTGGAAACTCTTTGAAGCAAATGCGCATTCCCCTCTTTTTTTGGACCGAATAGACAAATCTTTTTTTTTTTTTTTTGATATTTCTGAACGGATGAAAAAAAATTTTAGAAATTGGATGTCGAAAAACACAGAATTCACAATTTCGAATTATACAGAGAAAAAGACAAAAGAAAGCGCGAAAAAAAAAGAGGAGGACAAAAAAGAAGAAGACAAAAGAAAGGAGAAAGTGCGTATACAAATAGCGGAAGCCTGGGATAGTATTTTACTTGCTCAAGTAATGAGAGGTTTTTTATTAGTAACCCAATCAATTCTTAGAAAATATATTATATTACCTTCATTGATAATAGCTAAAAATATCGTCCGTATACTATTATTTCAATTTCCGGAATGGTATGAGGACTTAAAGGATTGGAATAGAGAAATGCATGTTAAATGTACCTATAACGGCGTTCAATTATCAGAAAAAGAATTTCCAAAAAACTGGTTAACAGACGGCATTCAGATCAAGATTCTATTTCCTTTTCGTCTTAAACCTTGGCACAGATCTAAGTTACGAGCCCCTTATAACGATCAAATGAAAAAGCAAGGTCAAAAAAATGATTTTTGTTTTTTAACAATTTTTGGAATGGAAGCTGAACTACCTTTTGGTTCTCCCAGAAAAAAACTTTCATTTTTTGAACCGATTTTAAAAGAACTCAAAAAAAAAATTAAAAAATTGCAAAAGAAATGTTTTCTAATTCTAGGAATTTTAAAAGAACAAACAAAATTGTTTCTAAATGTCTCAAAAAAACCAAAAAAATGGATCATTAAAAACATTCTGTTTATAAAAGAAATAATAAAAGAACTCTCAAAAATAAACCCAATTATATTATTTGGATTGAGAGAAATAGAAGTATATGAATTGAGTGAAATTAAAAAAGATTCAATAATCAGTAATCGGATGATTCAGGAATCGTCCATTCAAATTAGATCTCAGGATTGGACAAATTATTCATTAACAGAAAAAAAAATGCAAGATCTGACTGATAGAATAAACACAATCATAAATCAAATAGAAAAAATTACAAAAGACAAGAAAAAGGGATTTATAACTTCAGATAGAAATTTGAGTTCTAACAAAATAAGTTATGATGATAAAAGATTGGAATCACAAAAAAATATTTGGCAGATATTAAAAAGAAGAACTGCTCGATTAATCCGTAAATCCCATTATTTTATAATATTTTTCATTGAAAAGATATACATAGATATCTTTCTAGCTATGATTAATATTCCTAGTATCAATACACAACTTTTTCTTGAATCAACAAAAAAAATTATTAATAAAAACATTAACACTAATGAAACAAATCAAGAAAGAATTAATAAAACAAATCAAAGTTTAATTCAATTTATTTCGATTATAAAAGAGTCACTTTCTAATACTAATATTAGTCTTAGTCAAAAAAATTCAAAGACTTTTTTTGACTTATCTTACTTTTCACAAGCATATGTATTTTACAAATTATCACAAACCCAACTTATTAAGTTAGAGAAATTGAAATCCGTATTTCAATATAATGGAAACCCCCTTTTTCTTAAGAATGAAATAAAGGATTTTTTTGTTGTAAGACAAGAACTATTTCATTCCGAATTAAGACCTAAGAATCTTCGCAATTCTGGAATGAATCAATGGACAAATTGGTTAAGGAGTCATTATCAATATCAATGTGATGTATCTCAAATTAAATGGTCTAGAGTAGTACCACAAAAATGGCGAAATATATTGAACTGTATAGCTCAAAATAAAGATTTATATAAAGATTTGTGTGATTTATATGAAAAAGATGAATTAATTCACTACGAAAAAAAAATGGAAACGGATTTATTATTGAATCAAAAGGATAATTTTAAAAAACAATATAGATATGATCTTTTAGCATATAAATCTATAAATTCTGAAACTAAGAAGTACTCTTCAATTTATGGATCACCATTCCAAGTAAAAACTAACCAAGATATTTTTTATAATTACAACACACATAAACAAAAATCATTTAATATGGTAGAAGATGATATTCGAGATATGGATAAAAATACGGATAGAAAATATTTTGATTGGAGAATTCTCAATTTTTGTCTTAAAACGAAAGTAGATATTGAGGCCTGGATCAATATTGATACTGACACTAACAGTAATAAATATACTAAGACTAGGGTTAATAAGTATCAAATAATTGATAAAATCAATAATAAAGGTCTTTTTTATCTCACACTTCAGCAAGATCAAAAAATCAACCTATCCAATCAAAAACCCCTTTTGGATTGGATGGGAATGAATGAAGAAATACTAAGTCGTCCCATATCAAATCTGGAACTTTGGTTCTTGCCAGAATTTGTGAGACTTTATAATACGTATAAAATGAAACCGTGGGTTATACCAATTAAATTACTACTTTTTAATTCTAATATAAAAAAAAATGCTAGTGAAAACAAAAGCATCACTGGAAATAAAAAAAGAGATCCTTTTATATCAATATCGGCGAATGAAAAAAAATCTCTTGAATTAGAAAACCGAAATCAAGGAGAAAAAGAATCCACGGGCCAAGCAGATCTTAAATCAGCTCTTTCAAACCAGGAAAAAGATGTTGAAGAAGATTATACGGGATCGGACATGAAAAAACATAGAAATAAAAAGCAATACAAGATCAATACAAAAGCGGAGTTTGATTTCTTCCTAAAAAGGTATTTGTATTTTCAATTGAGATGGGATGATTCTTTAAATAAAAAAATAATCAATAACATCAACGTATATTGTCTCCTGCTTAGACTGATAAATCCAAGAGAAATTACTATATCCTCTATTCAAAGGGGCGAAATGAGTCTGGATATTTTGACGATTCAGAAAGATGTAACTCTTACAGAATTTATTAAAAGGGGATTTTTGATTATTGAACCAATTCGTCTAGCTATAAAAAATGATGGAAAATTTATTATGTATCAAACCCTCGGTATTTCATTAGTTCATAAAAGTAAACATCAAATAAATCAAAGATACCGAGAAAAAAAACATGTTGATAAGAATTCTGATGAAGTCATTACAAAACATCAAAAGATGACTGGAAATAGATATAAAAAAAATTATGATTTGTTTGTTCCTGAAAATATTTTATCGCCTAGACGTCGTAGAGAATTGCGAATTCTAATTTGTTTAAATTCTAAGAATAGACATAGAAAGGCATCTTTTTGTAATGGGAATGAGGTAAACAGTCAAGTTGTGGATAAAAGCAAAAAATATAAAAAAAAACTTATAAAATTAAAGCTATTTCTTTGGCCCAATTATCGATTAGAAGATTTAGCTTGTATGAATCGTTATTGGTTTAATACCAATAATGGCAGTTGTTTCAGTATGGTAAGGATACATATGTATCCGCGATTGAAAATTCATTAATAGTACATTTTTCCTATATTTCCCATACTCTAGTCTATGACGACAAAGAGATGCACGCATACATTGTCTTACATTCCATTCTGATACATGATACTAATTCAATGACATATCAATTAGATCTAGAATGAACAAAATTTTCTTATTTTAGGTCTAAACTTTTATCTTTTGTGAGTGAAGAAACCAACCATACTTTTGTATCCCCTTTCAAATCCAATTTTAAAATGAAAATAGGATTGAGTAAGTTTTATTAAATTAAAAAAATTAGAAATTAATAACGAAATTCAAATTATTGTATATACCAAATAAAAATTAGGGGCATTATTATTACTGATCAATAAAGATATCTATCAATAAAAAATATCTTAAAATAAAAAGAGGGGGGAGAGAAGATTTCAGTTTATGGTAAAAAATTCATTCATCTCAGTTATTTCACAAGAAGAAAAAGACGAAAACAGAGGATCTGTTGAATTTCAAATAGTTAGTTTCACCAATAGGATACGAAGACTTACTTCACATTTACAATTACACAAAAAAGACTATTTATCTCAGAGAGGTTTACGTAAAATTCTGGGAAAACGCCAACGATTACTGTCTTATTTGTCAAAGAAAAATAGAATATGTTATAAAGAATTAATTAATCGGTTGGATATTCGGGAGTCAAAAACTCGTTAATTTTATTTTTATAAAGGCATTTTGAATTATTTGATTTATTAGATCTTGAATTTTAATGAACTTTTTTTCGTTTTCAGCAATTCATGAAAGAATGAATCGAGGAAAAACCTATGAATATACCGGCTACAAGAAAAGACCTCATGATAGTCAATATGGGCCCCCACCACCCATCAATGCATGGTGTTCTTCGACTCATCATTACTCTAGATGGTGAAGATGTTATTGACTGTGAACCAATATTGGGTTATTTACACCGAGGAATGGAAAAAATTGCGGAAAATCGAACAATTATACAATATTTGCCTTATGTAACACGGTGGGATTATTTAGCTACTATGTTCACAGAAGCAATAACTGTAAACGGACCGGAACAGTTGGGAAATATTCAAGTACCTAAAAGAGCCAGCTATATCAGAATAATTATGTTGGAGTTGAGTCGTATAGCTTCTCATCTGTTATGGCTCGGTCCTTTTATGGCGGATATTGGTGCACAAACTCCCTTTTTCTATATTTTCAGAGAAAGAGAATTAGTATATGATCTATTCGAAGCTGCCACCGGTATGAGAATGATGCATAATTATTTTCGTATCGGAGGAGTAGCGGCCGATCTACCTCATGGCTGGATAGATAAATGTTTGGATTTCTGCGATTATTTTTTAACAAGAGTTGCTGAATATCAAAACCTTATTACACGAAATCCTATTTTTTTAGAACGAGTCGAGGGAGTAGGCATTATTGGTAGAGAGGAAGTAATAAATTGGGGTTTATCGGGACCAATGCTGCGAGCTTCCGGAATACAATGGGATCTTCGTAAAGTTGATCATTATGAATGTTACGACGAATTTGATTGGGAAGTACAGTGGCAAAAAGAAGGAGATTCATTGGCTCGTTATCTAGTCCGAATTGGTGAAATGATAGAATCCGTAAAAATTATTCAACAGGCCCTGGAAGGAATTCCAGGGGGACCCTATGAGAATTTAGAAATACGATACTTTGATAGAGAAAGGAATCCGGAATGGAATGATTTTGAATATCGATTTATTAGTAAAAAGCCGTCTCCTACATTTGAATTGCCGAAACAAGAACTTTATGTGAGAGTAGAAGCCCCAAAAGGAGAATTGGGAATTTTTCTCATAGGGGATCAGAGTGGTTTTCCTTGGAGATGGAAAATCCGCCCGCCGGGTTTTATCAATTTGCAAATTCTTCCGCGGTTAGTTAAAAGAATGAAATTGGCTGATATTATGACGATACTAGGTAGTATAGATATCATTATGGGAGAAGTTGATCGTTGAAATGATAATTGATACACCGGAAGTACAAGATATCGATTCTTTTTCTAGATTAGAATTTTTTAAAGAGGTTTATGGAATTCTATGGGTTCTTGTTCCTATTTTGACTCTTGTAGTGGGAATCACAATAGGCGTACTGGTAATTGTATGGTTAGAAAGAGAAATATCGGCAGGGATACAACAACGTATTGGACCTGAATACGCCGGCCCTTTGGGAGTTCTTCAAGCTCTAGCAGATGGGACAAAACTACTTTTCAAAGAAAATCTTTTTCCATCTAGGGGGGATACTCGTTTATTCAGTATCGGGCCATCCATAGCAGTCATATCAATTTTAGTAAGCTATTCAGTAGTTCCTTTTGGATATCACCTTGTTTTAGCGGATCTCAATATCGGTGTTTTTTTATGGATTGCCATTTCCAGTATTGCTCCAATTGGACTTCTTATGTCGGGATACGGGTCAAATAATAAATATTCCTTTTTAGGCGGTCTACGAGCTGCTGCTCAATCGATTAGTTATGAAATACCATTAACTTTATGTGTGTTATCAATATCTCTACGTGCGATTCGTTGATACATAGACATAAACTTTTCTCTATTCCTTCCTTTCAAGGAAAGGGTTGGAATGGATTGAGTAGATATCTTAATTTTTTTTTATTCATTATTCGGGTTGATGAACTAAATCAAATAGTTATATGAGTGAAAGAAAACAGCTTATATATAAATTCGCAGTAAAAAGATTGATTCTCATTTTCTATGTATAAGAGTTAGAGAGTTAAGCGGAAATAAACATAAACAGAAGAGACCGTTTCCCCCAAGATTGGTTGATTAGTCATCCTGACTTGAAGCGGGTTCAAAAGATCAACCGTATTGAGTTTTCACTATCATTTTTATGTATTAGCATAACGGGGGATTGAGCAAAAACGAGTGGATGGTTAGAAACACGAACATATGTAAAGGATTAGTAATGGAGATTATGTAAAAATGTCCTTTTGGAGAATTTACATAATATACAAACAAAGAATACTAATTGGGGCTTTAAGTTGGTAGAAATGATCAGGCAGTACTCCCCATGACACGATTCCAATCCAGAGTATACTCCTATCCACCGATTTAATAAATAACTATTCGAAACGAAATAATCCTTTACTTTATTTTGAAAGCCCTCTTTTTCTCAGAAATAGAAAGAAGAATAGGAACGAAAAAAAAAAAGAAAGATATACTTTATTTATTCTTTGTTACTTTTATTCTTTCCCATATACATATTAATAGATATATAATTTGTGTTAATAGATATATAATTTGTGTCATAATTCATTAATTAATATAGAATTTTTTTTTCGTACGTGAAACCAACGGGTTATTGATATTTTTACAAGAAGTATTTTATTGAACAGTTAAGTTATTACTGAACAAAGAAGAATTGAAATTATTATTGAAATTATTAAATTAAAGAAAGGATGAGATCAATTCAGAAGTACTTTTTTTATTTAATTTTGAATTAAAATAATTATAACAGACAGAATTCAATTGGTCTAATTTGGGACCGGCCGATAGTTATCCATCCTACAAACATATCAAGATTCAAAAAAGAATACTGACGCGGTCCCTATATTTATTTCTGGCCTTCAAGGAGCCGTATGAGGTGAAAATCTCATGTACGGTTCTGTAATAGCGATGGTAACAGTGATGGTATCACCGACTATAATTATCTAACAGTTCAAGTACAATTGATATTGTTGAGGCGCAATCAAAATATGGTTTTTGGGGATGGAATTTGTGGCGTCAGCCTATAGGGTTTATCATTTTTATTATTTCTTCCCTAGCAGAATGTGAGAGATTACCTTTTGATTTACCAGAAGCAGAAGAAGAGTTAGTAGCAGGTTATCAAACCGAATACTCGGGTATAAAATTTGGGTTATTTTATGTTGCTTCCTATCTAAACCTATTGGTTTCTTCATTATTTGTAACAGTTCTTTACTTGGGAGGTTGGAATATATCTATTCCGGACATATATGTTTCTGAGCTTTTTGAAATAAATAAAACATGTGGAGTTTTTGGAGCGATAATTGGTATCTTTATTACATTAGCTAAAACTTATTTGTTCTTGTTCATTCCTATCACAACAAGATGGACTTTACCGAGGCTAAGAATGGACCAACTATTGAATCTTGGATGGAAATTTCTTTTACCTATTTCTCTCGGTAATCTATTATTAACAACTTCTTTCCAACTCTTTTCACTGTAAAGTAACATTCTATATTCACAACGTGTCTCAAACAAGAGAAATAAACAAACATAAAACTATTCATATATATATTAACGATATGTTCTCTATGGTAACTGGGTTCATGAATTATGGTCAACAAACAGTACGAGCTGCAAGGTACATTGGTCAAAGTTTCATGATTACTTTATCCCACGCAAATCGTTTACCCGTAACTATTCAATATCCTTATGAAAAATTAATCACCGCGGAGCGTTTCCGCGGTCGAATCCATTTTGAATTTGATAAATGTATTGCTTGTGAAGTATGTGTTCGTGTATGTCCTATAGATCTACCCGTTGTTGATTGGAAATTGGAAACTGATATTCGCAAGAAACGGCTGCTTAATTACAGTATTGATTTCGGAGTCTGTATATTTTGTGGTAATTGCGTTGAGTATTGTCCAACGAATTGTTTATCAATGACTGAAGAATATGAACTTTCTACTTATGATCGTCACGAATTGAATTATAATCAAATTGCTTTGGGTCGTTTACCAATGGCAGTAATTGACGATTATACAATTCGAACAATTTTGAATTCGCCTCAAATAAATAAGTAAATCTCTTGATTAACGAATAATTTAGAATTACTTTACTAATAACTAATATAGAAGGAATTTAGGTTTCTTTCGTGTTGTTTGGTCAATAACTACAAATACCAACTATTGATTGGTTGGTAAGAAACGCGTCTTAATTTGGATTGAAAATCCATTAATTAATATATCCATAATTGTTTTAAAATATATAGTTTAGAATTAGAACGACTCTTTCAGATAAAGAATGAAATTAGTCCAATAATAGTACTCACATTTATTCATATCCCTTAGTATTTATTTACTTAGGATTAAATTAGGAATTGCTCAAAAATCATAAAAAAAAAAATTTCTGGTCGGGTCTCAATAAGGTCATGAAAAACATTTCTATTTATTTATCTCTTATTTTACATATAATGGATTTGCCCGGACCAATACATGATTTTCTTTTAGTCTTTCTGGGATCGGTTCTTATACTAGGAGGTATGGGGGTGGTATTATTTACCAACCCCATTTATTCTGCCTTTTCATTGGGACTGGTTCTTGTTTGTATATCCTTATTCTATATTCTATTAAACTCTTATTTTGTAGCTGCTGCACAACTCCTTATTTACGTGGGAGCTATAAATGTTTTAATCGTATTTGCTGTGATGTTCATGAATGGTTCAGAATATTACAAAGATTTGAATCTTTGGACCATTGGGGATGTGGTTACTTTGCCAGTTTGTACAAGTATTTTTGTTTTACTCATGATTATTATTACGGATACGTCATGGTACGGAATTATTTGGACTACAAGATCAAACCAGATTATAGAGCAAGATTTGATAAGTAATAGTCAACAAATTGGAATTCATTTATCAACCGACTTTTTTCTTCCATTTGAATTCGTTTCGATAATTCTTTTAGCCGCTTTGATAGGTGCAATTGCCGTGGCGCGACAGTAAAAAATTTATAGAATTAGCAATGCACATTAAACTCTGTTCGGTTTTATTACATTACATTTATTTCCCTTTAATTAAAGATTGTTTATGTCTAAAATAGAAATTATTCAATCTATTCTATATAACAATAGAAAATCTGCCTTTGTTCCGTACTTTTTTTTATTCTAGTCAATTGAATCTGTTGAATTGTTGTTCAGTTCATATTGAAATGAATCGAAATTGATAAGGAGTTGGTCAATGATGCTCGAACATGTACTTGTTTTGAGTGCCTACTTATTTTCTATCGGTATCTATGGATTGATCACGAGCCGGAATATGGTTAGAGCCCTTATGTGTCTTGAACTTATACTGAATGCGGTTAATATGAATTTCGTAACATTTTCTGATTTTTTTGATAGTCGCCAATTAAAAGGAAATATTTTCTCAATTTTTGTTATAGCTATTGCAGCCGCTGAAGCAGCTATTGGCCCGGCTATTGTTTCATCAATTTATCGTAACAGAAAATCAACTCGTATCAATCAATCGAATTTGTTGAATAAGTAGTATTAATCATATAAATTCTAATATTCATAAATTAGAATTACCATGACCATACATTACGTAATAATACATGTTTTCAAAAATGTAAGAAATTAAAGTATCTTGGCTCTATCGCATGAGTCAATCCAGAAGTAGATTGATTAGAAAAATTATGATAAATTATTGATTCATCTGGTGTCTAAATATATGATTCATTTACAAGTTTACTAGATCGAAACTTTCTGACATTCAAAAATTTATAGATCCAAATGTCACATTCAGTAAAGATTTATGATACGTGTATAGGGTGTACTCAATGCGTGCGCGCCTGCCCAACGGATGTATTAGAAATGATACCTTGGGACGGGTGTAAAGCTAAGCAAATTGCTTCTGCTCCAAGAACAGAGGACTGTGTCGGTTGTAAGAGATGTGAATCCGCCTGTCCGACAGATTTCTTGAGTGTTCGAGTTTATTTATGGCATGAAACAACTCGAAGTATGGGTCTGGCTTATTAATACGTTCCAGAAAACCCTACTTGAATACATTTGATTTTTTTACCTTTACCGACAAAAACCCGCGCTCAAAAACTTTTTATTTTGAGCACGGGTTTTTCTGGTCCAAGTTTATCTTGTTTTTACCATGAATAATTTTCCTTGGTTAACGCTAGTTGTAGTTTTGCCAATATTCGCGGGTTCCTTAATTTTCTTTCTCCCTCATAGAGGAAATAAGATCATTCGGTGGTATACTATAGGTATATGCATAATAGAACTCCTTCTAACAACCTATGCATTCAGTTATCGTTTCCAATTGGATGATCCATTAATGCAACTGACAGAGGATTATAAATGGATCGATTTTTTTGATTTTTACTGGAGATTGGGAATAGATGGAATTTCTATAGGACCCATTTTACTGACAGGATTTATCACAACTTTAGCTACTTTAGCGGCTCGGCCGATTACTCGAGATTCCCGACTATTCCATTTTCTGATGTTAGCAATGTATAGCGGTCAAATAGGACCATTTTCTTCTCGAGACCTTTTACTTTTTTTCATCATGTGGGAGTTAGAATTAATTCCAGTTTATCTACTTCTATCCATGTGGGGGGGAAAGAAAAGGTTGTATTCAGCTACAAAATTTATTTTGTACACTGCAGGAAGTTCCGTTTTTTTATTAATGGGAGTTTTGGGTATTGGTTTATATGGTTCCAATGAACCAACATTAAATTTTGAAACATCAGCTAATCAATCGTATCCTGTAGCACTAGAAATAATATTCTATATTGGATTTCTTATTGCTTTTGCTGTCAAATCACCGATCATACCCTTACATACATGGTTACCAGACACCCATGGAGAGGCACATTACAGTACTTGTATGCTTTTAGCCGGAATCTTATTAAAAATGGGAGCGTATGGATTGGTTCGGATCAATATGGAATTATTACCCCACGCCCATTCTATATTCTCTCCCTGGTTGATTATAGTAGGCACAATTCAAATAATCTATGCAGCTTCAACATCTCCCGGTCAGCGTAATTTAAAAAAAAGAATAGCCTACTCTTCTGTATCTCATATGGGTTTCATAATTATAGGAATTGGTTCTATAAGCGATACAGGACTCAACGGAGCCATTTTACAAATAATCTCTCACGGATTTATTGGCGCTGCGCTTTTTTTCTTGGCCGGAACGAGTTATGATAGAATACGTCTTGTTTATCTCGACGAAATGGGCGGAATGGCTATCGCAATTCCAAAAATATTCACGACTTTCAGTATCTTATCAATGGCTTCTCTTGCATTACCGGGCATGAGCGGTTTTGTTGCCGAATTGTTAGTTTTTTTTGGAATACTTACTAGTCAAAAATATCTTTTAATGACAAAAATATTAATTACTTTTGTAATGGCAATTGGAATGATATTAACTCCTATTTATTCATTATCTATGTTACGCCAGATGTTCTATGGATACAAGCTTTTTAATGCCCCAAACTCTTATTTTTTTGATTCTGGACCGCGAGAATTATTTGTTTCGATCTCTATCCTTTTACCTGTAATAGGTATTGGTGTTTATCCCGATTTCGTTTTATCATTATCAGTTGACAAGGTCGAAGCTATTATATCCAATTATTTTTTTCGATAGTTTTTGTGAGTAAACCAAAAAATGAAACTGAAATCCCATGATTTTAAAAATGGTTGATTGTACAATAAAAAAATGAGTCTTTTATATTCTTTTAAGTAAAATAAAAAAATTGGAATTCTATTATAACTAGATATCTTTTGAATTTGTGAGAACCATTTGAATCAAGTAATGGAAATGATTCAAATGGTTCTTGATTGTTTACATGAAGTTTTCGTATATATACCTGTATGCCGTCCTATGTTTATATTCGTCAAGTCTTTTATTCAATTAGATATTAATGTAAATGAACCATAACTATGCAACCCTATTCCTAATAGATTAACCCCAAAATAGCATATCCAAATTATAAGAAAGCCCATTGAGGCCACAATTGCAGAATTTACACTTTCAAAATTTTTATTTGTTCTAATATGTAAATAAATAGCGAATATGGTCCAAGTAATAAATGCCCAAGTCTCCTTTGGATCCCAATTCCAATATGATCCCCATGCTTCATTAGCCCATACTGCTCCCGAAAGAATACCTACGGTTAAAAGGATAAACCCTAGACTAATAATACGATAACTCCAACGATCCAATTGTTGAATCAATTGATACCTGTAATAATTTTGAGACGAAATAAAAGAAGTGTTTCGTAAGACATTGTTTCTTTCGTTCACGTATTGAATCTCACTAAAGTAAACTGACTCATTTTCTAAATTATTGCTTTTACTAAAAATCCTTATGAATTTTCGAAATGTAATGACTAGAAGAGCTAGTGATAATAATGATCCACACAAAAGAGCTGCATAGCTCAATACCATCATACTTACATGCATCATTAACCAATGGGATTGGAGAGCGGGTACTAATATCGCGGATTGATGCATTTCAGTTAAAAGACCCGAAGTAGCAAAACCTTGAGTAAAAATAGCACTTGGCGCGGTTATTGCGCTTAAATGGTTTTTATGTTTTTTAAAATACGGAATAATATGAATAATGGAAAAACTCCACGAAAGAAAAATTAATGATTCATATAAATCACTTAATGGTAAGTGCCTCAAATACATCCAACGAGTAACTAATAATCCTGTTATGCAGAAAAAAGTAGCTATCATCCCCTTTTCTGAAGAATCATCTAGTCCTACGATTTCATCGACTAATAAAATTATCAAATGAATTGTAATTACAATTGAAACGATCGAAAAGGATATATGAGTTAATATATGCTCTAAAGTTGAAAATATCATAAAAATTATTAAATTAATAAGGGCGTCCCTCAATTATAGGAATTGAAATCGGGAATTGAATTCATTATAGGACTTACTCTTTTAGAAGATGCCATGCCGCCACTCGGACTCGAACCGAGATGCTCTAGCACTGCTTCCTAAGAGCAGCGTGTCTACCGATTTCACCATAGCGGCTTATTCGAAATCATAATAACCTATTTTTATTCAATCGTCGAGCTTGAAGGAGTTAATTCAATCCAATATTTTTTTTAGGAAACCATTCAAATTGATGAATAAAAACTTGTTTAAAAATTAGGGATTAAAACGTTTTCGTTAACGTTAATAATATTGATTTTTCTTATTATTATCTTTTTATTTAGTTATTTAGTATTTTAGGATGTCAATTTTATTTAACTGAACTAACAATGTATTTTTTCGTAGGCTATTACTTTATGCTCTCCTAAAACTAAAATGTAACAGTTGTAACTAGATAATTTTTACTTCAATCCCTGGATATAAGTAAAAAAAATGTTCTACCTCATTTGCATTTTTTAATGATTAATTTCTTTTATCATTTATTTTATTAATCTAAAATAAAAAATTCATTTTATCGATTAATAATTTTTATATAACACAATTTCAGCGATACACTCAAAAGATTTATGTAAATATTTGCATAGTTAGGTTGCGTTAGGATTTTTTGTTGTGTAAAGAATTTGCGTTAAGATTTAGCAAACCCATTAAAGTTAGGTATTGGGGATGGTCGTATCAATCATATAAAAAAATTTCGTATAGAAATTTACCATACTTCAAAATATTTTCTAAATTTTTTAATTATTTTAATTAATATATATATATTATATCTTGTATCTTGATCGATCTTCCAATCGAAACATAGGATCTAAAATAGATCACTCAAAATTGGCGCATTCGTCATATAACTACCTAAAAATGTAAACGGGGCTTTTATTAATTTAATTGGGTTTAAGGAATTTATATAGTGATAATAATTTCTAAAACCCAAAATAATGATTTAAAAGATTATAAAAAACATTTTAAACTTAATCAATTAGTTTCAACGACCTCTTCTTTATAATATAAAATCAAAAATATAACTAAAAAAAAAATTCTTTTTATTATTGAGTAAGGGCGATGGGGAAAGTGATAATCCCCATCCGGAAAATGATAAAACATACTAAAATGAAAGGCGAAACCTTGCGCTTGCGTTTACCCTTTTTTCAAACAAAAAAGTACCATTCATTTTTAGAATTCAGTAGACAACAGAATTCTTATCTATATCAGAAACGAAAGAAAAATTTGGCTTCAAATTAAAGTAAAACAAATTCAATTTTATATTCGTTTAAATTAAAACATTATGAGACTAATTCTTTTTTATTTATTTTTTATATTGTTTATATTGTAATTTATCTTATATATTAATATTTATTCTTTTACTATACTATTATGATGTTAATATTAATTATAATTGATAAATATTATTTATCATTTTTATAACTTATACTTCATTTTTATAACTTATACTTCATTTTTATAACTTATACTTATAAATAAACTATAAACAAAATTATATCACTTTATTAGAACGATTCAGATTATTTATTTGTTACACAAAAAAAACTTTTAGAACTCCCGGTAGAAAGAGATTTCGCTAACGAAAAAGCTTTCAATGCTGCCCTATATCCCTTCCTTTTCCAAATATTTTTACGAATACGTTTTTTTGAAATAGAGGTGCGCTTTTTTGGAACTGCCATTAAAAAGTTATAATAGGTTTTTCGGTTGGATGTGAAAGACATCTATTGTTCAAAATCAATTGTTCTTTACTATTCTCTATCTATTTTTTCTCTAAATTAGACTCCCCCCAAAAAGGGGGGGGGGGGGTAAAAATCACATAAAATATTAATAAGAACGATAAGGTACACTATGCCAAATAGATTGAAGTTGATAAAATAAAAAAAATAATACAAAAAAAAAGGAAAGATTGTCCGTTTCGTTTTCTTTCTATTTTCGTCGTGTTACATTTCTACATGTAATAAAAAAATCTAAAAGTTTAATAACCCAACCCTTCTCCCGCTTAATTAAAAAATAAAAAAACTTTTTTTCTATTATATTAATTAATTTAATATGAATTTAATTGGTCAAGCTCGAAGAAAGAGTCCACAAAATTTTAATTATCAAATGAGACTAGTAGTTAATCTGTTAAAGGATACAAAATACATAATTTAAAGGCATTTTATTTGCCCCCCTTTTTTTCCGTAAAATTAAAGTGTTGGATATCATAGCATTTCCTACAAATAGCTTTTATTGTAATGGAAGACAAACAATTAGTTACAAAATAAATTGGTTAATGATTCTAAATAACCGAATTACAATAAATAGTTTTAGTTATGGGCTTTATGATTCAGATCAAATACTGTTTTTGGTATAATTATTTATCCTTGTTCTATAGATATAAAAAAATTATTGTAATACGTAATAATTAAAATGAAAATTCAAATTTTCATTTTTTATCTTCATAAAATTTTATTTAAAAATTTGAATTTAATATTAACAATTCAGTATTAATAAAATTAAATACGTATTTTTTTTTCACTAGTGACTTATTTATATCATTTGACCAATTGCAACTTCTTGATTTTAAATATTTGAAGTAGTTTGGAAAGATTCAGAATAATTAAGGCTAGAAAATTCTATTTAAGTTTTTTTTTATATATCTTAATTTTTTTTTATTAACCGACCCCTCTCAAAAGAAAAGAAATAAGAACCGGTGACTCAGAAACAATTAATTAAGATAAATTTTTTTTTTTTTTTTTTTATGGAATATACATATCAATATTCATGGATTATACCTTTCATTCCACTTCCAGTTCCTATCTTAATTGGAACAGGACTTCTACTTTTTCCAACGGCAACAAAAAATCTTCGCCGTATGTGGGCTTTTCCTAGTGTTTTATTATTAAGTATAGTTATGGTTTTTTCAGCCCTTTTTTCTATTCAGCAAATAAATAATAATTCTGTCTATCAATATGTATGGTCTTGGACCATCAATAATGATTTTTCTTTAGAATTTGGCTGCTTGGTTGATCCACTTACTTCTATTATGTCGATATTAATCACTACTGTTGGAATTATGGTTCTTATTTATAGTGACAATTATATGTCTCATGATCAGGGATATTTGAGATTTTTTGCTTATATGAGTTTTTCCAATACTTCAATGTTGGGATTAGTTACTAGTTCGAATTTGATACAAATTTATATTTTTTGGGAATTAGTTGGAGTGTGTTCTTATCTATTAATAGGTTTTTGGTTCACACGACCCAGTGCGGCGAATGCTTGTCAAAAAGCGTTTGTAACTAATCGTGTCGGGGATTTTGGTTTATTATTAGGAATTTTGGGTTTTTATTGGATAACAGGTAGTTTCGAATTTCGGGATTTGTTTGAAATATTCAATAACTTGGTTTATAATAATGAAGTTAATTTTTTATTTGTTACTTTATGCGCCTCCCTGTTATTTGCCGGCGCTGTTGCTAAATCCGCCCAATTTCCCCTTCATGTATGGTTACCTGATGCCATGGAAGGGCCTACCCCCATTTCGGCTCTTATACATGCGGCTACTATGGTAGCCGCAGGAATTTTTCTTGTAGCTCGGCTTCTTCCTCTTTTCATAGTTATACCTTACATTCTAAATCTAATAGCTTTGATAGGTATAATAACATTATTTTTAGGAGCCACTTTAGCTCTTGCTCAAAAAGATATTAAGAAAAGCTTAGCTTATTCTACAATGTCTCAATTGGGTTATATGATGTTAGCTCTAGGTATGGGGTCTTATCGAGCTGCTTTATTTCATTTGATTACTCATGCTTATTCGAAGGCATTGTTGTTCTTAGGATCTGGATCAATTATTCATGCGATGGAAGCTATTGTTGGATATTCTCCAGATAAAAGTCAGAATATGGTTCTTATGGGCGGTTTAAGAAAACATGTACCAATTACAAAAACTGCTTTTTTATTGGGTACACTTTCTCTTTCTGGTATTCCACCCCTTGCTTGTTTTTGGTCCAAAGATGAAATTCTTAATGATAGTTGGTTGTATTCACCTATTTTTGCAATAATAGCTTGGTCCACAGCAGGATTAACTGCATTTTATATGTTTCGGATCTATTTACTTGCTTTTGAAGGACATTTAAACGTTTATTTTCAAACTTACAGTGGCAAAAAAAGTAGTTCGTTCTATTCAATGTCTCTATGGGGT